TTGAGTTCCTTAATGCCTACTATAACTAGTTATTTCGGTTTTCTACTAGCAGCTTTAACTATAACTTCAGCTCTATTTATTGGTCTGAGCAAGATACGACTTATTTGAAACGAATTGAATGTCAAATTGATAAAAAGAAACTTTTTTATGGTATTCCATATTCCCTGAAAATTTTCATTCAAATTTTCCATTTTCAGTCATTTATTTCTATTGAATAGCAATACATATTAATATTTAAGGCTAGATATTACCTCCCTTTTTACCTTTAAAAAATAAATTGAAATGATTGAAGTTTTTCTCTTTGGAATTGTCTTAGGCCTAATTCCTATTACTTTGGCTGGATTATTTGTAACTGCATATTTACAATACAGACGTGGCGATCAATTGGACCTTTAATTGGAATTCATTAACTAACATATCGTTTTTTTATTGACCTCCCCCTTTCTTTCATTTGAATCCATAGGGGGTCCAATTAAGATTGATGTTCAACTATTGCAGTTTCATTTTCTACCTAATACAAGAAAAAGAACGGAATCACGCTCTGTAGGATTTGAACCTACGACATCGGGTTTTGGAGACCCACGTTCTACCGAACTGAACTAAGAGCGCTTTATTTTAAAAATAAAGTAAAGAGAAGAATGTAAAAAAAAAAAATATTTTTTTAACTCCAATACATCTTATCTTGTATGCATATACTATCATAAATATCCTTAAATGAAATAAAGATTATGTATGTCCAATTTGAATCGATCTCAATAGATCCCTTACTTACTGCTAAGAGGAGAAGTAATAGGTAGGGATGACAGGATTTGAACCCGTGACATTTTGTACCCAAAACAAACGCGCTACCAAGCTGCGCTACATCCCTTGAAATTTGCATTTCAATTGGTTTACAGTGTCATTGTAGAGAATACTTGTCTTGTTTTCTACATTCTGATTTTCTCTATTGATTGATATACATCAATCATCTTGCCATTTTTTATTTTTGTTCTCAGCTCATATTATTCTAATAATTAGAATTATATACCTATGAAACGAAACCCATTGTCAAATTCAAAAAAATTTCTTTTTTGAATTTTTAAGGAATGTTTGTTGTAAAGGTATGTATTTTTCTGTTTTAAGAAAAAAATTTAAAAATTATCTAATTCATCTTTTATATTGTATATTGAGATCTGAATTATCAATTATAAATTAGATGTACAAATACAAATTATCTTGAACTCCATATACATCTGATCATATATGTGTTACCATATGTATTACAATAAAAAGTAAAGAATTAAAAAAGGAGGATTTTTAATGCGAAATATAAAAACATATCTCTCTGTGGCACCCGTATTAAGTACTCTATGGTTCGGGTCTTTAGCAGGTCTATTGATAGAGATCAATCGTTTTTTCCCGGATGCGTTGACATTTCCTTTTTTTTCATTCTAGTTATTTATATGGGAAGGGGTGAAGAATATTAAAGATATAAGCAAAAATATGTGACTAATCCCCTCCCCCCCTTTTTTATTTTATTAATTTGAAATTCGAATAGAATAAGTTTTCAAATACAAATAATAAAAATGGATTCAACTTCGGTGAAACAAAACTTGGAACTTGGGTTCAAACTAAAATGAAAAATTAAATTCAAAATGAAACAATTCAAAAATATCAAAATAGAAAGAAATTGAAATAAAAATGGAAGATTAATAATCTAAAATATTCATAGTATAAGAATAGTATAAATATAAGAATATATATTAATAAAATGAAATTATAATATATAAGATAATATAAATAAAGATTCATATATAAATAGTATAAATATAATTCTAAAATAGAAAGTATCAAATAGAAAGTAATTCTAAATCAATATTCATCTAAATAAATATTGATTATAAATATAAGAAAATGAATATTAAGAAAATAGAATATAGAATATATATAATAAAATATATGTTAGAAAAATCTATGTTATAATTCTACTATGTTATAGTTATAATTCTATTTATATTTTATATATTTATTATATTTATATATATATTTATTTAATTTTTTATATATATTTTTTTATATATATATTTATTTATATATATATATTTATATATATTTATTTTATTTATATATATCTTTATATTATATATATATATAATATATAAGAATATATAATCACAAATAGATAATCAAATAGAATATATAAAATATAATATATAAAAAAAAGAAAATATCAAATAAAAAGAAATAGCCAAATATAATATATAAATATATAATATATTTATAATAGAATAATATATTATTTATATTGTCTATTTTGAGTATGAAATGAAATTTATATTATATATTAATATCTAAATTAATATATAATATAAATAGATTAATCTAAATGAATATATAATGAATTTCGATGAAATTATATTCATTGAAACGAAAAGATATATTCAAAGATATAAGAATAAAAGCTAAAATATATAAAAGTTAAAAGAATAAAAACGTAAATGGAAATGTGGCTAGGGCAACAGTATCATATAATCTACTTTCAATATTGTAATAAAATTCTATATAAAATTGAAAAAAAAATATATAGATCTAGTTAGAAATCTTTGTATTCTTTATTATTGATTGCAACGAAATCTTTCATAATTGGATTTGGAGTTAGCAACTTATATTTTTTAGTTCTTTTCATTTTTTTTCTTCGTTTCGAATCAGAAAATAGAAGAGTTGAGTGAATCAAACCCCCAAAGGAGGTTCATGGCCAAAGGTAAAGATGTCCGAGTAACAGTTATTTTGGAATGTACTGGCTGTGCTCGAAAAGATTTTAATAAAAAATCCACGGGCATTTCCAGATATATTACTCAAAAGAATCGACACAATACGCCTAATCGATTGGAATTGAGAAAATTCTGTCCATATTGTTCCAAATATATGATTCATGGGGAGATAAAAAAATAGATAGAATCAAATACTTGTGGGTTACCCTTACAAGAAACATTAAAAATAACACATATTCATTATTATTATATTAATCTTCTTCTTCTTATATTTATATTAATAATAATTAATAAGATTTCATATTCTATATGAAATAGTAAATGAATATTATTTAGATTGATTATTTATTCTATTATATATTTATACTTTTCTATTATATATTTATACTTTTCTATTATATATTTATACTTTTCTATTATATATTTATACTTTTCTATTATATATTTATACTTATTATATATAAATATATTATCTTATAAATATATTATCTTATAAATATATTATCTTATTAATATATTATCTTATTATATATAAAAGAATATTCTTATATATTAATCTTATATATTAATATATTCAATATGAAATGAATTATATAAATTAATTAGAAATTCTAATTTATTATATATTATTATATTATTATTTATATATATTATTATTTATTATTTATATATATTATTTTTATATATATTATTATTATATATTAATATATTCAATATGAAATGAATTATATAAATTAATTAGAAATTCTAATTTATTATATATTATTATATTATTATTTATATATATTATTATTTATTATTTATATATATTATTTTTATATATATTATTATTTTTTATATATATTATTATTTATATATATTATTATTATCTATATTATTATATATTATTATCTAATTATAAATTATATATATATCTAATTTATAATTAGATAATTGAAAATATAATTGAAATTGAATCCAATTAATTATTAATTAATAATTAATGAAATTGTAATAAAATTCAAACAATTACAATTTCTTATTTTTTTTTTATTATTTATATTTTTATTGAATTTATATTTCATTTTCATATTTCATTTTAATAGAATTTCAATTTTAAATTGAATTTTCAATTTTAAATTGAATATATAATATAATTATATAAATCTAATTTCTGTTTCATATAAATGAAATAGAAAGAACATGAAAAATAGAAAGAACATGAAAATCGAATAAAAAAATAAAAGATACTAAATCTAAATAATCTATAAATCTCAATTAGAATCAAACTAAAATAAAATATATAAACTATAAAAAAATAAAAAAACCATCCTATTTTTGAATTTTAATTATAAAAATTATATATTATACTATATTAGAATAGAATATTTGAAAATTGATAAAATCCATAAATAATTTTTTCTATCGAAATAGGATTTACGAAATAAGGAATAAAAAAACCATGGATAAATCCAAGCGACTCTTTCTTAAAACCAAGCGATCTTTTCGTAGGCGTTTGCCCCCGATCCAGTCGGGGGATCGAATTGATTATAGAAACATAAGTTTAATTAGTCGATTTATTAGTGAACAAGGAAAAATATTATCTAGACGGGTAAATAGATTGACTTTAAAACAACAACGATTAATTACTATTGCTATAAAACAAGCTCGTATTTTATCTTCGTTACCTTTTATTAATAATGAAAAACAATTTGAAAGAAGGGAATCGATTGCTAGAACTACTGGGCTTAGAACAAAAAATAAAAAATAAATAGGCTTACTCTTCAATTTAATTGAATAAAAACTCCAATCCGAACTGAAAGACGGATCGGTGTTTTGTTCGAAAAACCCGAGAATACAGATTTTCTTTTCTTAAGAAAAGAAAAAGAACACAATCAGGGTAGGTGAATAAAGATAAATATTTTTTTTTATTTCACGCGTTCGTTCATTTTGAAAAACTTTTGATCATATTTTACCATACTCATTTATACTCTACCTTCCTGGAGTTCATTCTATAGAAACTCCATGTAAAATTAACAAATTCCGACAGACTCTTTCCAAGTTCCTTTCTTATTCATTTTATTACTTTATTATTTCATTGGAAATCATACAAAGACAATTCCTATTGAATATAGCTATTTGTGCAAGTATTTTACGATTAAGAAGTAACTGCTTTCTGTACAGATTGTGTATGAATTTGTTATAACTATTTAATACTCTATTATTGCGAATTACTGCATTTATCCGTGTGATCCACAAACGACGAAAATTTCTCTTTTGTCTATTTCTATCTCGATGAGCTGAAACCAATGCTCTTATTTTCTGTTGAGTAATAGTTTGAGTAAGTCTTGAATGAGCCCCTCGAAAGCTTGATGCAAATAAACGAATTTTTGTTCTACGTCTCCGGGATATATATCCTCGTTTAGTTCTGGTCATTGAATAAATGAAACTTTTATGAATAACTAATTTTTTTCAGTTATCCTTTTTCCTTTTACTAATCTATTAATAACCAAACGGATTCTTCCAATGTATAAAATAAAAATTCCAATGGCTTTTGCTACTATAACCTTCCCGACCACAATTTTTTCTTTTTTTTTTTTTCTAGGTAGTGAATCTCGAAATAAGAAAGTATATTGATACCTAGTATCAATATCAATATAGTAAAAAAAAGTAAATATAAATAGAAAGAGTGGGTTACATCGTTTCTATGGTTACTTTTTAAACGGTGAGGTCCTCTCTATACACCGGAGCCTCTTTCTTCATTTAAGAAATGCTATTGTGAACTTGTACAGTTCACACCCTTTAGCTCTACCCATGAATTATCCAGTAATAGTGCTTTCACAACGAGATCTATCTATACAGTAACGGTATGTAATTATGAAGATTAGCTGGATAGCTGACCCTATTAGGCCGTTCTTGCAAGAGCAGGGAGGGATTTTTATGTTTTTTGAATTAGTATTTTCCCCGCTTAATGGATAAGAATTTGTTACCAATGGGAAATTCTTTCTCATTTTAAAATGAAAAATGAGGTTATTTTATTTGCACCAATAGAAACCATAAATTTTGTACACAATAGAAGGATATGATAGATCTTTTTTTTTTTTTTAGATAGTGAATCTAGTTCTTCCTTTCTATCCTATTCACTGGTACTGATCAACGATACTGGACAAATTTTTTCCTTTATTTATTTTATCCAAGCTCATGATCTGAACGAGTCGCACATACACCCTAGTACATGTTCCTCGACGTTGAGGACATCCCCTAAGAGCGGGGGATTTCGTGACATTTCTGATTGGCTGTCTTGCGTTTCTAATAAGTTGTTTAATAGTTGGCATGTTGAATCGTATAATTGTATACATAATGGGCTGGTTTAGATCAATCCGAACCGGATGATTATGAATGATTTTTTTATTTATTATTTAATAGATAATATAATAGATTAGTAGAATATTAAAACGGTAATAATCGAAAAATTTCCATTCCAGATTCGCGTAAAATCCTTTCTATTTTTTCTCTATTTTTTCTTTTTTAGTAAATCGCTACAAGATCAACAATTCCATGAGCTTGGGCTTCTGCTGCTGACATAAAAACATCCCGTTCCATATCTTCGGATACAACCCATAAAGGTTTACCCGTTCTTTGTGCATAAACCTCTGTGAGAGTTTCGCGGAGCTTAAGTAGTTCTTCCGCTTCCAAGAGAGCTTCTCCTGTTTGTGTATCATAAAAAAAACTAGCAGGTTGATGGATCATTACCCTGATGATATAACATAAAAAAGGTACTCTATTGATTAGGCGAGTATAATAATAATAAAAAAATAGAAAATTGAACAACCGTACAGGCATATTTTGCGCATTGCATACGGCTTTACAATGGAATTCACCTTTACCTTCCATAGAATAAGTAGAAAATATAGGGTCTACCAGGCTCGAATCGATCAATGATCCAATTACCACCCTTCTTTTTAGTTTATAGAAGCGAATTGAAAAAATACTATGATGGCTCCGTTGCTTTCTTTACGTTCTTTATATATATATATATATATACTTCGTTCTTTATATATATATATTTACTTCGTTTGCGATTCAGCAATCCCAAAGTTCCTTTTTTTAAAAAAAAAAATTTTAAAATAAAAAGAATAGTCTTTTTTTTTCTTTTTGTATGTACTCTTTCATAACATAAATATTGAGAATAGCCTTACATTTTTAAAGTTTGTGACGCTGAAATAGGCTCCCCATCGATAAGATAAAATCGGAAAGACTCTCGATCTCATACTACTCTTTCGATACATAATTGAATGCTTTGAAAAAATAATAAAAAAAGTTTCTCATATCGAATTCAAAATGCCATGCTATTATTACTAATAGGAATATTTTGTGAAGGCATAGTTTTTTTTCTATCAAATAAAAAACTCATTGGCGCCAAGCGTGAGGGAATGCTAGACGTTTGGTAATTTCTCCTCCGGCCAGGAGAAAAGATCCCATTGAAGCGGCTAATCCTATGCATACTGTTTTTACATTTGGTCGCACAAATTGCATAGTATCATAAATCGCCATTCCGGGTACTATCCATCCTCCAGGAGAGTTTATAAATAAATACAGATCCTTGGTATCATCCTCTATACTGAGATATACCATAAGACCAACAAGTTGATTCGAAATCTGGCTATCAATTACTTGGCCTAAAAAAAGGAATCTTTCTCGATAAAGTCGATTGATTAGGATTCAATTGTATCCCTTAGAAACCGTACATGCACCTTTTGACGCATACGGCTCAACAAAAATTGAGAAAAAAAAAAAAAGAATCAATGTGTAGAATGTGTAGATTCGAGTCTTCTTTGTCTTTGTTTTGTTTTTTCATAACAGTCGTTTTATAACTTCTAACGAAGAGACTTTTTTTTCTTCCACTTTTCAAGAAAGATGTGTTTTGGTCCCTTTCTTTCAAATCAAATTTTCAAAGAAAAGAATTTAATAAACTTATCTACTTTTCATTGATGTATTGTTTCATCGAGATAGAATCTAAATCGCGATGTCATTTTCTTGTTCCGGAATCGGTTTTTAAAATTCTTTTAGGTTTATGCTCTACTCCGAGTAAAGATCTGCCCGATTTATATTTGTACATATAGGACAAATACCCCCAATACCGCGTTTCTTTGCTATGGACTTCTTTTTTTTTTATTTATTTAAATTTGTCTTCTACTAAAAATTCGGCATATTCATTATCATTATATTACTGATTACTGGATTCATTAACAAACTGTTTGAGACTGCCTCTGAATTCATAAAATTAAGAATTAGAATTCATAATAAGAATTCGAAATTATCAAATGAAATACTAATTCTAATTACAATTTCTATTTATAAATATAAGAAATCTATTAGAAATCTAATAATTCTAGTTCAAATAGAATTCTAATTCAAATAGAATAATATAATTCAGTAGTAATCATAGATATATTACCAATTGGGTTTTTTCTAAACGGAGCCTGAATACCTCATTTTATGGGTCCAACCAAATAAACCATAAATTTTAATATGAATCTGAATACCTCCAAAAAAGAAATATAATTTCATTTCACGCTCCAAATTTTGGATAATCATAATCTTTATTGGGCGAAACAGAGGATATCTCGATCGGGAGAGAGAACGGGGAAATTCCATATAACCCAATATATCTGACAAGTCGCACTATACGTCAACCCAAGATGCATATTCATCTCCAGGACATCGAAGAGGTATTTTTGGAACACCAATAGGCATTAAATGAAATAAAAAAGAATTCAGTACTATATTTCACTTTGATGTGGAAGCGTAATCATAATAGTGGGTTTATTTTCTTAATAAGAGTTTCCCTTAGAATATCTTAATCATAGACATAGATTGGATAAGTTCATAACATAAAATAAGACAAGGGCAGAATGAATAAAGATGAATAAAGAAAAAAGTCTTACAAATAAGTCCAAAAAAGATGGATGTATTCGCTCATATTCAATGTTATCAACCCCATTGCGTATTGGTACTTATCGGGTATAAAATAGATCTGTTTTTATTTGTTCGTTCCTACGAACAGAATTTTTTGATTATTACGAAAATAATAGAACAAATATGAATCTTTTCCTCCACAGAATCTACCAATAAGGGAAAGGGTCATAACATAGTTTTTTACAGTGCAATAAAGTTACATAGTATCTATTTTTCGTTGATAAAGGAAAGGGGTATTTCCATGGGTTTGCCTTGGTATCGTGTTCATACCGTCGTCTTGAACGATCCCGGTCGTTTGATTTCTGTCCATATAATGCATACAGCTCTTGTTGCTGGTTGGGCTGGTTCTATGGCTCTATATGAATTAGCAGTTTTTGATCCCTCTGACCCTGTCCTTGATCCAATGTGGAGACAGGGCATGTTCGTTATACCTTTCATGACTCGTTTAGGAATAACGAATTCATGGGGCGGCTGGAGTATCACAGGAGGGGCTGTAACAAATCCGGGTATTTGGAGTTACGAGGGTGTGGCTGGGGCACATATCGTGTTTTCTGGCTTGTGTTTTTTGGCGGCTATCTGGCATTGGGTGTATTGGGATCTAGACATATTTTGTGATGAACGGACAGGAAAACCTTCTTTGGATTTGCCCAAGATCTTTGGAATTCATTTATTTCTCTCAGGGGTGGCTTGCTTTGGTTTTGGGACATTTCATGTAACAGGATTGTATGGTCCCGGAATATGGGTGTCTGATCCTTATGGACTAACTGGAAAGGTACAACCTGTAAATCCAGCTTGGGGTGTGGAAGGTTTTGATCCTTTTGTTCCGGGAGGAATAGCCTCCCATCATATTGCAGCAGGGACATTGGGCATTTTGGCGGGCCTATTTCATCTTAGTGTCCGTCCGCCACAACGTCTATACAAAGGCTTACGTATGGGTAATATTGAAACCGTTCTTTCTAGCAGTATTGCTGCTGTCTTTTTTGCAGCTTTTGTTGTTGCTGGAACTATGTGGTATGGGTCAGCAACTACCCCGATCGAATTATTTGGTCCCACTCGTTATCAATGGGATCAGGGATATTTTCAGCAAGAAATATATCGAAGAGTTAGTGCTGGGCTAGCCGAAAATAAAAGTTTATCAGAGGCTTGGTCTAAAATTCCTGAAAAATTAGCTTTTTATGATTACATCGGCAATAATCCGGCAAAGGGGGGATTATTCAGAGCAGGCTCAATGGATAGCGGGGACGGAATAGCTGTTGGGTGGTTAGGACACCCTATATTTAGAGATAAAGAAG